TTTGGCGATATGGCCGAGTGGTAAGGCGGGGGACTGCAAATCCTTTTTCCCCAGTTCAAATCCGGGTGTCGCCTGATCGATAAGAGAATTCAAATAGTTTATTTCGTTTTGTTGATATAGAAAACTTTTTCTTTTTTTCCAGCGCAAGCTAGTGTAGGAATAAGGGACTAGTTTGATTCTAAATTCTAAGCATCGGGAAGTTTGTTCTCTAAAATGTTGTAAATATTTTCGTCTCAGATTCAACGAAAAATTCATTAGAGGGATGAAAAGGAATAGATCAATCTTGAAATGATAGTCCTTTTATTTCACTACTATTGTAGTGTCCATCTACTTTTTGGGTCTTTAATTAGATTGGATAGGGATAGGGATAGGTCGGATGGGGAATATAAGTCCATTTTAAGTTAGGGAAGGTGTTGAAGAAAAACCTTGTATACAAACTTATGGTAAAGTATATGAACGCTTCTTCATTTATTCCATATTAGTTAGATTAACTAAATTGAATATCTAATTCGATTTTTTTTATTATTATAATATTGAATTTCTTTTTTTATTATTATTATATTAATAAAAAAATCCAATTCAAAAAGAATCCATTTTTATCTAATCTCTAGTAAAAGAATTTTAGAGGATGTTTTCCAATTGTTTTAGAGAACGAATTGGGAGACAATCAAATGGAAATAAGAGATGCAAATAAGAGTCTGAGTATGCAAAGAAATCTATCTTGATTCTATTCTATATTTTTTATCTTTGACTTAATGAAATGGGGGGTAAAATAAAACATAGGTCTTTTTATTCGTACCTAATTAGTACGATGCATTTCCTTACTACTCCCAAGGATATTTTTTATTTATGTTTTTTATTTATGCTTAATTTAATATTTTTCAATTCTACTAGAAATCAGGTAAGAACTTGTTAGATGTTCTAATTGGATGTTTCGTCAATGGTGTTATGACGGAATCTTTTTTTGACTCTGTACCAGCGATTCCACTATTATTATAAGATATTATAAAAAGATATTATAAAATTTTTAGTGAAAAATAAAAACGAAAATAATACAAGAAAAATTAGTAAACAATAATAAAAAAATTTCTTCATATTGATAAAGATAGGAGACAAAATTTACATGGATATAGTAAGTCTTGCTTGGGCTGGTTTAATGGTAGTTTTTACATTTTCCCTTTCCCTTGTAGTATGGGGAAGAAGTGGACTCTAAGAGGACTACTAATTGAGTTAAGGGATCAAAATGTCTCAATTATTTTATAGCATTATTTTATAGCTAAGTTCTTCCTTTTTTTAACTATTGAATTTTGTTATTTTATTAATATAACTAAATACTAATTAATGAAATGCAATTCGATACTTCATTTCGAAACTCTATTGTATTCCAGTGGTGGAATATAAGATTGAAAAAAAAAAAAATACTCTTTAAATCAAACAAATATTTGAATTGTTCCCATCTTATTGTCCCGGGAATACAGATAATTGGAAACGGATTACTTTACTACTCCAAACTTAATTCTTTTTAAGATTTATATTTCGATGAACTGGTTACCACCAATCTTTTCGAAATATGAAAAACTTTTTCATCGAATCCCTTGATCAGTTGTCAATTATTTAATCAATTTAATCAATTCATTTTTTTGGAATACTAAAAATAAAAAGATTCTTTTTTTATTTATTTATCGGGATTATGAAAAGAATGTGAAATCTAAAAATTCAAATAATAATAATAAGAATAAAAATGTATTTTTGATTATTTCAGATTGATTGGAACCAATACAAATATAATAGATTAGATCAAACAAAGAAAAAATGTGGACACTATGGAATTGACATTCCATAGATATCTATAGATATACCCATATGAAAAGAAATATTTTAATTGGTCCATCCATATTATATTAAACTTCTTTTTTTTTAAGTAAAACATTCCATTTTTACCATACCATAATAGATAGTATAGTAGAAAGAAATAGATTTGATTTCTTTCTACTATACTATATGGATTTCATAGAATTCTGCTGATTGTAGTCTGATCATTTTATTTAAAAGAAAGACCCGAAATGGAAACTCTTTTTTCTTTATTCAATCATTGTCATCGCATTGATAAGAAATCAGAAGTCATGTTTAATTAAAATTAGTCACTTTGACTTACCGTTTTTACGTAAATTATAAGTAAAAAGGCAGTAGGAACTAGAATGAAGAGTGCAGTAGCTATAAATGCGAGAATATTGACTTCCATAATCTCTATGTTTTCTTTCTCTTTTATTTCTAATAAATACTTCGGGATTTAATCCCATAGAAATGAAAAATCTTTCGTCAGTAAATTCAGTGGTATAAATTTTATCTCGATGATATAAAATCGGATCAATATCACGAATAACAATATCTGAGCTATCAAATCAATTCATCGTCGAGAATTAAATAGTATAACATAGGAAGATCTTTTATCCATACAAAAAAAAAAAAAATTACTTTCTGATGCAAAGAAAAATTCCTTTTTCTTTCTTCGTCCGAACCTTTACCTTAAACTAAAAAAGAAAAAAGGAATCCCTGTTAGAAATGAGATTTTTTTTTCTTTTTTATTCCCTTTCACATACGAAATCTATTGATATTTTTTGGATTTGTATCCATCGGGACTGACGGGACTCGAACCCGCAGCTTCCGCCTTGACAGGGCGGTGCTCTGACCAATTGAACTACAATCCCAGGGAAAAAGTTGTATAGCATACATATTCTTACTATTTCATTCAAACCCTTTGTTTTTCTATTTTAGATTCGAACCCCTGTACTGTAACTGAAAGAGGCAGACTTATATATTGATATTTTTATGGGTCTGCACTTTAGCGCAGATCGACACGGATTATTCGCAATCCGTTCCTTATTACTAACTTGATTGAAAAATCAATGAATCAAGGAAACAAAAAAGACTCTTTTTTTACTTTAATCCTTTCCTAAGACTTTATATTTTCAAATCCCGATTAAAATCCCGATAGGAATTTTTAAAAATTCGAATTTGTGGAAAAAATAAATAGCACTCGAGATTTTATTCTTCTGTATGGGAGCCCATTGGTGATTTTCAGAGAACACCAAATGGGTTATATCATTGCATGGTGGATCAGTAAATTTTTGGGCCGAGCTGGATTTGAACCAGCGTAGACATATTGCCAACGAATTTACAGTCCGTCCCCATTAACCGCTCGGGCATCGACCCAGGAAGAATCAATTTTAGTCTTTATTGATAATCCCTGATCAATTTCCTTTTGTAGTACCCTACCCCCAGGGGAAGTCGAATCCCCGTTGCCTCCTTGAAAGAGAGATGTCCTAAACCACTAGACGATGGGGGCATACTTGCCCGACCTCCATTCTACTATGTTCATACATAGTATGAACAGTTTTTTGAAATTGTCAATATAATGGAATGATATGATTCGATCAGAAGGATCTTTCAGAATTCCTTAAAATTTAGATTTCGAAATTGTTCATTCCAATCACCAATCTATAAAACTATAAAAAAATAATAATCTATAGATAGAATTTATATATAATTTGAGTATATGCAGTAACAAATAGATGTACTAAACTCATATCCATATTGGATGGTTCCTTATTCGGGAATTGACTCAAATGGAGCCCCTTTAACTCAGTGGTAGAGTAACGCCATGGTAAGGCGTAAGTCATCGGTTCAAATCCGATAAGGGGCTTTTTTGTCAAAAAATGACAACAGTAGTATTCCGATTTGAAGGAAGAATAGAGATATTCTTGATATTTGTAAGAAGTTTCTCTTTGTAAAAAAAAAACTAAGGAATAGTTGAATTTCATTAAAAAATCGAGTTTTTATTCTATTAAATTATTGTTATCATTCGAATGAATTCGAATAGAGTAAACTCATTCTAGTTAGAAAGTGAAAGAGTATTCTTTTCTATATATATTAGACTGTGATATTTCCTTTAATTATAAGATATTCCTATCCTATTTTCTATTATTCCAATCAAAAAATGGGAAAGATTCTAAAAAAAAGTAAGTGGACCTAACCTATTGAATCATAACTATATCCACTATTCTGATATTCAAATTGGATAGAAATGAAATTCGAACAGTGGATCTTTTTTGTTTTTAATATCTCTTTAGTTCGGACTCCGCAAGAATCTGTCAATATTTCGGATTAAATCTTATTGTTCCTAGGAATAAATTGATACTCCTCTTCTCCACGCAGAAGGGTTTATTCTATTCTAAGTTCCAACATATAAGTCATTTTACTTTAAAAATATCTTTATTTCCGAATACAAGAAAAGATCTAATTAAATTTCTATTATTTCTTTAAGATATAAGATATCTATAAAAAAAATAGAAAAATCCATCAAATCATGACTTCGAGTATCAAATATTTAATTTTCATATCTATGCATACTAAATTTTTAAAGCAATTAATGGACGAAACTTTCACTTAGAATCTATTATTTTTAATAAAACTCCATACAATATTAAAAAATCTGATAGATAGATAAAATAGATAGATAAAAAAATATTCGAATTTCTTACCTCGATCTGCAAAAAAGGTATACTTTGTAATTTTTTTAATCTGAACGAAAGAAAAATACAACTAAAGAGGACAATAAAAGAAATTAAAGTAAAATAGAAAGTAAAAATAGGATTCTATAGTAGTTTCCTAGACATACAAATTAGAAGAATATATAAAACTTTTTTTTTTATTTCACGAACAAGATTCAAGAATAATATTATTTAATATTATTTGATAAAAGGAGAGTAGTCTGTCTGGGGATCTGCTGGTAACAAAAGTGATAAAAGCGATCATTTCATTTGTTTCTGGAATAGTTCTTTAAAAAATTTATTTAGCGGATTTACGAGTCATAAGACAATTCCCGCGTCATGACTTCATGACTTAGGGAATTTTTTAGAATAGAAAGGAATAACCCAATTAAGTTAATGGATTTGACCTAGATTAAATATCAATCGACAAAAAAAGTATTTTTCTATTCG